GCTTTATTATCACAATAAATATTTTGTAACCCCAATTTATCTTGCATATATATATACTATAAAAAATAAAAATTAAATATTTATTTAATTAAATATGTACAATTTTATTAATTGATCTCAATTGATCCCTCGTTACTGCTCAGAAGATAAGTAATAGGTAGGGATGACAGGATTTGAACCCGTGACATTTTGTACCCAAAACAAACGCGCTACCAAACTGCGCTACATCCCTTTCAATTGGTCTACAGTGTCATTGTAGAGAATCCCTGCCTTGTTTTCCACATCTTTATTTCCTACATTGATATACACAAACTATCTTATCATTTCTTCCTTCTTCCTTTTGGTCTCATATATCATATAACAAACATATAATATGGTAAAAGACTTATATAAAGTATGAAATAAATATGAAATCTACCACAAAAAATTAATATTTTTTAGGAATTTAAGGCGGAAATGGACGTATTTTTTTCTTTAAATAAATATCTATTTTGTACATTTCAATTTGAATTAGGAACTCCGCGTACAAGTGGTAAGTCATTAACTACATATACACATCCGGTCATATATGTATTACCATTAGGTATTACAAATTACAATAAAATTACAATAACGAATACAGAAAGAGGAGTTTTTAAAATGCGAGATCTAAAAACATATCTCTCCGTGGCACCGGTAGTAAGTACTCTATGGTTCGGGGCTTTAGCAGGTTTATTGATAGAGATCAATCGTTTTTTTCCGGATGCGTTGATATTCCCCTTTTTTTCATTCTAGCTATTGATATGGGAAGGGGGAAGAAGATTAGAGATACAATCAAATATCTGTAACTAATCCCTACCCCTCCCTTCTTTTTTTCTTTGTTTTTTCTTTTTTTCTTTTTTTACTTATTCTTTCTAAAAAAAAAAAAACAAAGAAAAAGCGGTTTCACCCTCAGTGAAACTATGAACTCGGGCTCAGGCTCAAATTAAATTAATAATAGAACGGAAATGCGGTGGTTGGGGCAACAATATCATACAAGATACTTAACTGAAAATGAAATACTGTACGGCAATTAAAAATTATAAATATAGTTAGAAATCATTATATTACTTATTATTTATTACTATATTGATTGCAACAAAATATTTCTTTCATAATTTGATTTCGAGTTACCTGCTTCTATTTTTGTGTCCTTTCTTCTTCCTTGCTTCGGGTCGGAAAATTAAAGAATTGAGTGAATCAAAAACCAAAGGAGGTTCATGGCTAAGGGTAAAGATGTCCGAGTAACGGTTATTTTGGAATGTACCAGTTGTGTTCGAAATCGTGTTAATAAGGAATCAATGGGCATTTCCAGATATATTACTCAAAAGAATCGACACAATACGCCTAGTCGATTGGAATTGAGAAAATTCTGTCCCTGTTGTTACAAACATACGATTCATGGGGAGATAAAGAAATAGATCGAACCGATCGCTCGTGTGTCAGTCTTCCAAGGAAGATGAAAAATTACATATTATATATAACAATATATATATATAATTTATTTTAATTTATTTTTTAATTTATTTAAATAGAAACAAATAAATATAAAAGAAACAAATAAATATAAACAAACCAAATCCTATTTCGATCGGATCAAAGATGATGTAGAATTAAGAAATAGGATTGGGATTTTCAGGATAAGGAATAAACAAACCATGGATAAATCCAAGCGAATCTTTCTTAAATCTAAGCGATCTTTTCGTAGGCGTTTGCCTCCGATCCAATCGGGGGATCGAATTGATTATAGAAACATGAGTTTAATTAGTCGATTTATTAGCGAACAAGGAAAAATATTATCTAGACGGGTGAATAGATTGACCTTAAAACAACAACGATTAATTACTATTGCTATAAAACAAGCTCGTATTTTATCTCCGTTACCTTTTCTTAATAATGAGAAACAATTTGAAAGAAGCGAGTCAACCGCTAGAGCTGCTGGTCTTAGAACCAGAAAAAAAATAGGTTGACTCTTCAATTGAATTGAATCAAAATAAAATTCCAATCCAAACTCAAATGCGGATTGACGTTTTTTTTTTTGTTCGAAAAATCGTAAAATCGAAATGTCCTGTCGTAAGAAAAAAAATGGGAGAAGAGGAATAAATATTTTTTATTTAACGTCTTTCTTCATTTTGATGACTTTATCATATTTTATCATACTAATTTCTACTCTACCTTCCCAGAGTTCATTCTCCAGGGAACTCCATTTAAACTATTCCAACGGATTCCTTCCAATCTCTTTATTTTATGATCTCATTGGAAATCATATAAAGACAACTCTTATTTAATATAGCTATTTGTGCAAGTATTTTACGATTAAGAAGTAACTGTCTCTTGTACAGATTGTGTATAAATTTACTATAACTGAAGTATACTTTATTCTCGCGAATTACTGCATTTATCCGAGTGATCCACAACCGACGAAAATCTCTCTTTTGTCTACCTCTATCCCGATGAGCCGAAACCAAAGCTCTTATTTTCTGTTGAGTAATAGTACGAGTAAGTCTTGAATGAGCCCCTCGAAAGGTTGATGCAAATAAACGAATTTTTGTTCTACGTCTTCGAGCTATATACCCTCGTTTAATTCTGGTCATTGAATAAATGAAACTTTGATGAATAACTAATCGATTTCCTTTCTTTCAGTTATTCCCTTCCCGTATCCTAGTCTATTAATAACAAAACGGATTCTTCCAATGTATAAAATTTGAATTCCAATGGCTTTTGCTACTATAACCTTCCCGACCACGATTTTTTTTTTTTTTTTCTAGGTGAAATGCCTAGAAAAAATTGTATTGATATTAGGTATCAAAAACACATAAAAGTAGTAAATATAAATGGATATAGTGGGTTCCATCGTTTCTATGGTTACTTCTTAAACGGTGAGGTCCTCTCTATACACCGGAGCCCTTCTTTCATTTAATCAATGTTATTGTTAACTTGTACAGTTCACACTCTTTGGCTCTACCCATAATTATCCAGTACGAGGTCTTTCACAATGAGATCTACTTATACAGTAACGGTATTTAATTATGAAGATTAGCTGAGTAGCTGACCCTGTTAGTCCGTTCTTGCAAGAGTAAGGCATAATTTTTCTGCTTTTTAAAATAGTATTTCCCCTGCTTAATGGATATCATTTGCTATCAATGGAGAATTCTTTCTCATCTTAAATTTAAAACGGAGTTGATTGGATTTGCACCAACGGAAACCATACATTTGATACCACAATAGAAGGATAGATCTTTTTGATTTTTAGATATTGAATGGAGTTCTTCCATTCTAGTCTATTCACTGGTACTGATCGTTGATACTGGATCAATTGTTTTCTTTCTTTTGTCCTAGCCCATGATCTGAACGAGTCGCACATACACCCTAGTACATGTTCCTCGTCGCTGAGGACATCCCCCAAGAGCGGGGGATTTCGTGACATTTCTGATTGGCTGTCTTGTGTTTCTAATAAGTTGTTTAATAGTTGGCATATTGAATCATATACATAATGGGCTGGTTTAGATCGATCTTAACCGGATGATTATGAATTATTTTATTTCTATATTAATAGATTAATGAATAGAATATTAAATCCGGTAAGAAGATAAAATCTCAAATCACCAATTCGTCTGAAATTTTTGTTATTTTTTCTTTTTTATTCAGTCGCTACAAGATCAACAATTCCATGAGCTTGGGCTTCTGTTGCTGACATAAAAACATCTCTTTCCATATCTTCGGATACAACCCATAAGGGTTTGCCTGTCCTTTGTACATAAACCCTTGTGACGGTTTCGCGCAGCTTCAAAAGTTCTTCCGCTTCCAAGATAAATTCTCCCGTCTGTGCCTCATAAAAAGAACTAGCAGGTTGATGGATCATTACCCTGATGATATAACATAATAAATGTTTATTCTATCTCGCATGATGATAAGGTGAAGAGATAAAGAATAATAAAATATATAATTGAACAACCGTACAGGCATCTTTTACGCATTGCATACGGCTCTATAATGGAATTCGTTTTTACCTTACTTAAATATCAAATAAATTAAATATAGGGTCTATCAGACTCGGGTTGGTAAATGATCCAATAACCACCCTTCTTTTTGTTTTTGGAGTAGTTCAAAAATACTATGATGGCTCCGTTGCTTTATATATTTATTTCGTCTGTTATTTAGCAATCCCAAAGTTTCTTTTTTTTTTTTTTCAAATAAAAAAACAAGATTTTTTTTATTTTCATATTCTTTCATAACCTAAATATTGTTAAGAGCCTCCCGGCGTGAAAACAAAAAAGTTTGTGACGCTGAAATAGGCCTCCCGATAGATTAGATAAAATCGGAAATACCTTTTATCTCATACTACTCTTTCGATACATAATTTAAGGGTTAAAAAAATTTATCATATCGAATTCGAAGTGCCATGCTATTATTACTTAATATTCATATTTCATATAGCGCGAAGGCATAGTCTTCTTTTTTCTCTCAAATCAAATAAAAAACTCATTGGCGCCAAGCGTGAGGGAATGCTAGACGTTTGGTAATTTCTCCTCCGACCAGAATAAAAGATCCCATTGAAGCGGCTAATCCCATGCATATTGTCTGTATATCTGGTCGCACAAATTGCATAGTATCATAAATAGCTACTCCGGGTATTACCCATCCGCCAGGAGAATTTATAAACAAATATAGATCTTTGGTATCATCCTCTATACTGAGATATACCATAAGACCAATAAGTTGATTCGAGATCTCGCTATCAACCCCTTGGCCTAAAAAAAGTAATCGTTCTCGATAAAGTCGGTTGATTGGGATAAAGTTGTATCCCTTAGAAACCGTACATGCACCTTTTGATGCATACGGTTCAACAAAAATAACGAAAAAAAAAAAAAAGAATCAATGTGTAGATGTAGATTCTAGCGCTTTCTTTTATTTTTCATACCAGGCTTTTAACTTATAAAAAGGGGCTTTTCTTTCATTTTTCAAAAAAGATGGGTTTTGGCCTGTTTTGTTTATCTATAAAAAAAAATTACTAAATTTATCTAACTAACTTTTCATTGATGTATTGTTTCATCGAGATACAATCTCAATCGCGATGTAATTTTCTTGTTCCTGAATGGGCTTCTTCAATTTTTTTAGGTTTATGCTCTACTCCGAGTAAAGATCCGCCCGATTTGGATTTGCACATATATGACAAATGCCCCAATACCACGTCCTTTTGCTACGACTTCCTTTTTACAATTTATTTCATGTCTTACAACAGATATTCAATGCATTCATCATATTACTCGATTGATTAACAGTTTGAGATCACTTCTATTATAAATATATAAAGAAATAGAATATGATAGAAATAGTAATCATAAATAGATTTTTTACCGGTTTTTTTCTAAACGGAGCCTGGATACTTCATTTTATTGGCCTAACCAAGATAACCATAAATTATTCTAATTGATAATATTAATCTGTATACCCTCCCGAAAAAATGGATCTAATTGAACTTCACGCTCCAAATTTTTGATAATTCAATCAATCTTTCTTGGGCGAAGGGGAGGATATCTCGATCGGGGAAGAGAATGGGGAAATACCATATGACCCAATATATCTGACAAGTCGCACTATACGTCAATCCACAATGCATCTTCCTCTCCAGGACTTCGAAAAGGTACTCTTGGAACACCAATAGGCATTAAATAAAAGAAAAATTAAGTACTATATCTCACTTTGATGTGAAAGCGTAACAATGGATTTAGTGTCCTACTAATATTGGCCTTTATCATATTTTAGCCATAGATTGACTAAGTTTATAAAAAAAGATAAAGATAAAGAAGACAAAATGAATAAAGGAAAATTATTACAAATAAGTCCTTTGAATGATGAACAAATATATATATGCATTCACTCATATAAAATGGTATAAACTCCCCTACCATTGCGTATTGGTACTTATCGGGTGTAGAATAGATCTGCTTCTTTTTGTTCCTACGAACAAAATAGTTTCATTATTACTAAAAGTAATTGAAAAGAATCAAACAAATCAAACAAATATTAATTCTTTCCCCAAGATAATCCACTAAAAAGAGGGTCCACAGCATAGTTTTTTCCAATGCAATAAAGTTACATTGTGTCTATTTTTCATTGATAAAGGGGTATTTCCATGGGTTTGCCTTGGTATCGTGTTCATACCGTCGTATTGAATGATCCCGGTCGTTTGATTTCTGTCCATATAATGCATACAGCTCTGGTTGCTGGTTGGGCCGGTTCGATGGCTCTATACGAATTAGCAGTTTTTGATCCTTCTGATCCTGTTCTTGATCCAATGTGGAGACAGGGTATGTTCGTTATACCCTTCATGACTCGTTTAGGAATAACCAATTCATGGGGCGGTTGGAGTATCACAGGGGGTACTGTAACGAATCCGGGTATTTGGAGTTACGAAGGTGTGGCCGGGGCACATATTGTGTTTTCGGGCTTGTGCTTTTTGGCAGCTATCTGGCATTGGGTGTATTGGGATCTAGAAATATTTACTGATGAACGTACAGGAAAACCCTCTTTGGATTTGCCTAAGATCTTTGGAATTCATTTATTTCTATCAGGGGTGGCTTGCTTTGGTTTTGGTGCATTTCATGTAACAGGATTGTATGGTCCTGGAATATGGGTGTCCGATCCTTATGGACTAACTGGAAGGGTACAATCCGTAAATCCAGCGTGGGGTGTGGAGGGTTTTGATCCTTTTGTTCCGGGAGGAATAGCCTCTCATCATATTGCAGCAGGGACCTTGGGCATATTGGCGGGTCTATTCCATCTTAGTGTACGTCCACCTCAACGCCTATACAAAGGATTACGTATGGGAAATATTGAAACCGTCCTTTCCAGTAGTATTGCTGCTGTCTTTTTTGCCGCTTTTGTAGTTGCTGGAACTATGTGGTATGGTTCAGCAACTACCCCGATTGAATTATTTGGTCCCACTCGTTATCAATGGGATCAAGGATACTTCCAACAAGAAATATATCGAAGAATTGGTGCTGGGTTGGCTGAAAATCAAAGTTTATCTGAAGCTTGGTCTAAAATTCCCGAAAAACTAGCTTTTTATGATTACATCGGCAATAATCCGGCAAAGGGGGGGTTATTCAGAGCGGGCTCAATGGACAACGGGGATGGAATAGCTGTTGGGTGGTTAGGACATCCTATCTTTAGAGATAAAGAGGGGCGCGAACTTTTTGTACGTCGTATGCCTACTTTTTTTGAAACATTTCCGGTTGTTTTGGTAGACGGAGACGGAATTGTTAGAGCCGATGTTCCTTTTAGAAGGGCGGAATCTAAATATAGTGTCGAACAAGTAGGTGTAACTGTCGAGTTCTATGGCGGCGAACTCAACGGAGTCAGTTATAGCGATCCCGCTACTGTGAAAAAATATGCTAGACGTGCTCAATTGGGTGAGATTTTTGAATTAGATCGTGCTACTTTGAAATCCGATGGTGTTTTTCGTAGCAGTCCACGGGG